TCATCAAGATAATTGGGAATTGGTAAAACTTAACTTAAAAAAAGAAGAGAAAAATGAAAAAAATTCTTTTTGGTTTGAAAAACCTATTGTAACTTTTCTTTTCGATTATAAACGATGGAATCGACCGTATAGATATATAAAAAATGATCGATTTGAAAATGCTATACGGAATGAAATGTCACAATATTTTTTTTATATATGCCCAAGTGATGGAAAACAAATAATATCTTTTACATATCCACCAAGTTTATCGACTTTTTCAGAAATGATAGAACGCAAAATTTCTTTGTACACGACAGAAAAACTATCCCACGAAGACTTGTATAATTATTGGGTTCATACCAATGAACAAAAAAAATACAACTTGAACAATGAATTGATAAGTCGAATAAAAATTCTAGAAAAAGAGAAGGGATCTCTTGCTTTAGATATGCTAGAAAAAAGGACCAGATTATGCGATGATGAGAATGAACAAGAATACTTGCCAAAAAGGTATGATCCTTTTTTGAATGGACCTTATCGAGGAACAATAAAAAAATGGGATTCACGTGCAATCATGAACGATTTAATAACTTCCACAGCGAATTCCGTAGAAATGTTTTGGATAAATAAGATTCATGGTCTCTTTCATAATGATTCTCGAGAATTAGAACATCAAAAGAATACGTTTGGCTTTAGCGGGAAATTTTTATTGAATTCGATTGGGAATTCCTTAACCTCAATCGATGAATTATCTTTTGAACACGCACGACGAATTGATTCAGAAAGTCAAGCAAAATCTTTGAAATTTATATTCGATGTAATTTCAACTGATCCAAACGATCTAACAACAATTAGAAGGAAATCTATTGGAATGGAAGAAATCAGTAAAAGGGTTTCTCGTTGGTCATACAAATTGACAAACGATTTAGAAGAAGAGGAAGAAGAAAATGAAGAAGAATCGACGGAAGATCCCGAAATTCGTTCAAGAAAAGGCAAACGCGTGGTTATTTTTACTGATAACGGTCAGAGTACTAATTCCAGTACTAGTAATAATAATACTAGTAATAATAGCACTAATGATGAAGAAGAGGAAGTGGCTTTGATACGTTACTCACAACAATCGGATTTTCGCCGGGGTATAATTAAAGGATCCATGCGTGCTCAAAGACGTAAAACAGTTATTTGGGAAATGTTTCAAGCAAATGTGCATTCTCCACTTTTTTTTGATCGCATAGACAAAATCTTTTTTTTTTCGTTTTTTGATATCTCTAAAATGATTAATCACATTTTTAGGAATTGGGTAGGAGAAAACCCAAAATTGCAAATTTCTTATTTTGAGGAGAAAGAGACAAAAGAAAAGGAGAAAACAAACGAGGAGAAAGAAGAAGAAAATGAACGAATAGCAATATCAGAAGCTTGGGATACCTTTATATTTACTCAAGCAATAAGAGGTTTCATGTTAGTAACCCAATCTTTTCTTAGAAAATACGTTATATTACCCTTATTGATAATAGCTAAAAATATTGGTCGTATGTTATTATTGCAATTCCCCGAATGGTACGAGGATTTGAAGGAATGGAATAAAGAAATGCATGTTAAATGTACCTATAATGGCGTTCAATTATCAGAAACAGAATTTCCCCAAAATTGGTTAACAGACGGCATTCAGATAAAGATTCTATTTCCTTTCTGTCTGAAACCTTGGCGAAGATCTAAAGTACGATCTCATCATAGAGATAGAGATCAGAAAATAAGGAAAAAGGAGAAAAAAGACAATTTTTGTTTTTTAACAGTCTGGGGAAGGGAAGCGGAACTACCTTTTGGGTCTCCCCGAAAACGACCTTCTTTTTTTGAACCCGTTTTTAACGAACTCGAAAAAAAAACGAGAAAAGCGAAAAGGCAATTTTTTCAAGTTATAAGGGTTTTCAAAGAAAGAGGAAAAGGTTTTATAAAAGTTTCAAAAGAAAAAACAAGAATAGTTCTAGTTATAAATCTAATAATGAAAGAACTTGAAAAAGTAAACCCCATTTTCTTATTGAAATTGAGAAAGGTAAAAGTATATGAATCGAATGAAAACGAAAAAGATTCCAATATAAATAATAAGATTATCCGAGAATCGACCATTCGAATTCGATCCGCGAATTGTGTAAATGAAAATTATTCACTCATAGAAACAAAAATGAAAGATCTTGCTAATAAGACAATCACAATTAGGACTCAAATAGAAGGAATCACAAAAGGCAATAAAAAAATAGTTCGAGCTTGTGATGATAAAAGATCGGAATCAAAGAAGGATATTTGGCAAATATTCAAAAGAAAAAATATCCGAGTAATACGTAAATCACATTATTTTATGAAATCCTTCGTTGAAAAAGTATACATGGATATATTACTATGTATCATTAAGATTCCAAGGATCAATGCACAACTTTTCTTTGAATCAACAAAAAAAACTATCAACAAATCCATTTCCAACGCGGAAACAAATCAAGAAGGAATTGAGAAAACAAATCAAAATACAATGAACTTTATTTCGACTATAAAAAATCCGTTTTCTAATTTTTCTAATACTAATATTAGTAATCAAAATATTAGGAATAATAATTGTGACTTATCTTCTTTGTCTCAAGCCTATGTATTTTACAAATTATCACAAAATCAATTACTTAACAAGTATCATTTGAAATCTGTACTTCAATATCACCACACCTATCCTTTTCTTAGGGATATAATCAAGAATTATTGTACGACACGAGGAATATTTGATTCCAAATCAAGGCAAAAAAAAATCCATAAGTCTGGAATGAATAAATGGAAAAATTGGTTAAGGGGTCATTATCAATACAATTTATCTCATACCAAGTGGGATCACTTAGTACCGAAAAAATGGCGAAATAGAGTCAATCAATGTCGTACGATTCAAAATAAAGAATCAATGAAATTAGATTTATATAAAAAAGAAAAAGACCAATTAATTCATTACACGAAACAAAATTACTATGCAGTGGACTCATCGATAAGTCAAAAAGAAAAATGGAAAAAACATTACGGATATGATCTTTTGTCATATAAATATATAAATTATGGGAATAGTAAGGACTCGTATATTTCTGGATCAACATTACAAGTAGAGGACAAAAAAATTCCATATAATTTCAATACAAATACACTGAAATCCGAATCATTTTATAGATTGATAAGTATATCTATTAGTGATTATCTAGAAAAAAGATCTATTATTGATATGGACAAAAATATGGATAGAAAATTTTTTGATTGTAGAATTCTCCATTTTTGTCTTAGAAATAATATCGATATTGAGACCTGGGCCAATACGCATACCGGCACCAAGATTCATAAAAATGCTAAAACGGAAACTCAAAATTATCAAAAATTGGAAAAAAAGGATCCTTTTTCTTTTACGATTCATCACAAAATCAACCCATCCAATCAAAAAAATCTTTTTTTTGATTGGATAGGAATGAATCAAGAAAGGTTATATCATACCATATCAAATTTAGAACCTTGGTTTTTCCCAGAATTTATACTACTTTTTGATGTGTATAAGATTAACCCGTGGATCATACCAATAAAATTACTTATTTTTCATTTATATGAAAAAAATATTTCTATATTAGCTAATCAAAAAGAATATCTTGAATTAGAAAATTCCAACAAAAAAAAAAACAAACAACAAGGTCAAGGAGATTTTGTATCAGATCTACAAAAACAAAACAAAAAGAAAAATCTTGAAGAAGATTACACGGGAGCAGACATTAAAAAAGGTAGAAAGAAAAAACAATTCAAGAGCAAGAAAGAAGAAGAACTGGATTTCTTCCTGAAAAAATATTTTCTTTTTCAATTAAGGTGGGATGATTCCTTGAATCAAAGAATGATCAATAATATCAAGGTATATTGTCTCCTACTTAGACTGATAGATCCAAGAGAAATTGCTATATCCTCAATTCAAAGAGGAGAGATGCATCTGGATGTAATGTGGATTCAGAAAGACCTAACTCTTACAGAATTGATAAAAAGAGGAATATTTATTATCGAACCAATTCGTTTATCTATGAAAAAGGATGGAAAATCTATTATATATCAAACCATAGGTATTTCATTGGTTGATAAGAATAAGCGCCAAACTAATGGAAAATGCATAATAAAAAGCGGATATGTTGAAAAAAAGAATTTTGATGAATCCATTGCACAACACAGCAATATGCTTGTGAATAGAAACAGAAATCATTTTGATTTCCTTGTTCCCGAAAATATTCTATCTCCCAGACGTCGTAGAGAATTTCGAATTTTAATTTGTTTCAATTCCCGGAATTGGAATGTTGTGAATCGAAATCCACTATTTTGCAATCAAAACAACATAAAAAACTGGGGACAATTTTTAAACGGGGAAAAGCATCTTAATACAGATGCAAATAAATTCATTAAATTCAAATCGTTTCTTTGGCCCAATTATCGATTAGAAGATTTAGCTTGTATGAATCGTTATTGGTTTGATACCAATAACGGTAGTCATTTCAGTATGTCAAGAATACATATGTATCCACGATTCAGAATTAGTTAATAGTATATTTCCTATATATCTATCGCATGCCATATTCGATGGATAAAAACCGAAAGATATACACATACACCATGTTACATTCTAATAAATGTATCATCCCTTTCTATCCAAATCAAATTACAAATTTGATTTGGATAAATTTGGATAAAATTAATATAAATTTAAAGTAGTGTATATGAAGAAATCAAAATTTTTTTGTACTAGATTCAAATAACTGGAACTAACTGGTATAATAATAATAATTATTTTTCCTGATCGGTAAAATCCACAGAAAAGAAAAAAATAGAAAAATTGGTTTTTTATGGTCAAAAATTCATTCATCTTAGCTATTCGACAAGAAAAAGAAAAAAATTGCGGATCTGTTGAATTTCAGGTATTCAGTTTTACGGATAAGATACGGAGACTCACTTCACATTTGGAATTACATAAAAGAGATTTTTTATCACAAAGGGGCCTACGGAAAATTCTGGGAAAACGTCAACGGCTACTGGATTATTTGTCAAAGAAAAATAGAGTACGTTATAAGAAATTAATTGGTCAATTAGGTATTCGGGAGTCTCGTTAATTTTAAGGTTGGTTTGCATTTTTTTCTTTAGTTATTAGTAGTTATTAAATTTTTCATTTTGATGAACTTCGTTTGAGAAATTCATGGAATAATGAATTAAGGAAGAAAAGATATGACTGTACCGGCTACAAGAAAAGATCTCATGATAGTTAATATGGGTCCTCATCATCCATCAATGCATGGTGTTCTTCGACTGATCGTTACTCTTGATGGTGAAGATGTTATTGACTGTGAACCCGTATTGGGTTATTTACACAGAGGGATGGAAAAAATAGCAGAAAATCGAACAATTATACAATATTTGCCTTATGTAACACGGTGGGATTATTTAGCCACTATGTTCACAGAAGCAATAACAGTAAATGCACCAGAACGATTGGAAAGTGTTCAAGTACCTAAAAGAGCCAGTTACATTAGAGTCATTATGCTGGAATTGAGTCGTATAGCTTCTCATTTATTATGGCTTGGGCCCTTTATGGCGGATATCGGCGCACAGACTCCCTTTTTCTATATTTTCAGAGAAAGGGAATTGTTATATGATCTATTCGAAGCTGCTACGGGTATGCGAATGATGCATAATTATTTCCGTATTGGGGGGGTTGCTGCTGATCTGCCTTATGGCTGGATAGATAAATGTTTGGATTTCTGTGATTATTCTTTAACAGGAATTGCTGAATATCAAAAACTTATTACACGGAATCCCATTTTTTTGGAACGAGTTGAAGGAGTGGGCATTATTGGTGGAGAAGAAGCAATAAATTGGGGTTTATCAGGGCCGATGTTACGTGCTTCTGGAATACAATGGGATCTTCGTAAAGTTGATAGTTATGAGTGTTACAATAAATTCGATTGGGAAGTCCAATGGCAAAAAGAAGGAGATTCACTAGCTCGTTATTTAGTCCGAATCGGTGAAATGAAGGAATCTATAAAAATTATTCAACAGGCTCTAGAAGGAATTCCTGGGGGACCCTATGAAAATTTAGAAGTCCGGCGCTTTGATAGAGCAAAAAATGCCGAATGGACTAATTTTGAATATAGATTTATTACTAAAAAACTTTCACCCAATTTTGAATTGTCGAAACAAGAACTTTATGTAAGAGTAGAAGCCCCAAAAGGAGAATTAGGAATTTATTTGATAGGAGATAGTAGTGTTTTCCCCTGGAGATGGAAAATTCGCCCACCTGGTTTTGTCAATTTTCAAATTCTCCCTCAATTAGTTAAAAGAATGAAATTGGCCGATATCATGACGATACTAGGCAGTATAGATATCATTATGGGAGAAGTTGATCGTTGAAATGATAATTGATACGACAGAAGTAGAAGTACAAGCTATCCATTCTTTTTCTAGATTGGAATCCTTAAAAGAAGTTTATGGACTCATATGGATCTTTGTTCCCATTTTAACCCTTCTATTAGGAATCACAATAGGGGTCCTAGTAATTGTGTGGTTAGAAAGAGAAATATCCGCAGCAATACAACAACGTATTGGGCCTGAATATGCCGGTCCGTTGGGGATTCTTCAAGCTCTAGCAGATGGGACCAAATTACTTTTTAAAGAGGACCTACTTCCATCTAGAGGAGATATTCGTTTGTTTAGCGTGGGACCGTCTATAGCGGTCATATCAGTTCTACTAAGTTATTTAGTAATTCCTTTTGGATATCGCCTTATTTTAGCCGATCTCAGTATAGGTGTTTTTTTATGGATCTCCATTTCAAGTATTGCTCCTATTGGACTTCTTATGTCAGGATATGGATCGAACAATAAATATTCCTTTTTAGGTGGTCTACGGGCTGCTGCTCAATCTATTAGTTATGAAATACCATTAACTCTATGTGTATTATCAATATCTCTACGTGTGATTCGTTGGAACATGATTATTTTCCTTTCTCTCTAGAAATAAAGTAAGGAGGTTGAATATATTGAATGGATATTTTCATTTTTTATTCATCATTAGGGTTGATGAGTTAAACTAGATAGTTATATGAGTAAAATCAAACTGCTTAGAAATTTGCAGTAAGAAGAGAAAATCTCATTTCCTATGTACAAGAATATAAACATAAGCAGTATATAAACTGTTTACCCCAAGATTAAGATTCTTTGACTAATTCTCATATCTTGAAGCGGGTACAAAAGATCAACGTATGGGGGTTCTACTACTTTTTTATATGTATTACCATACGGGGGATCAATCAAAAATCAGTGAACAGTTAGGAACACCAAGGTACAAAAAAGATTAGTAATGGAGATAATATAAGGTATCAAAAAACGGTATTTTTATATAAAACTTTGGATAAAACGAATCATAATGGGGACTTTAAGTTGGTAGAAATGACCAAGCAGCACTTCCCCACGATTCCGATCTAGAGTATGCTCCTATTCACTGATTAAAGAAATGACTATCAAAAACGAATTAATCCTTTATTTTTTTTTTCAGAGTACCCCCCCTCTTAGAAAGAAGAACAGGAACAAAAGAAATAGAATTCCAAAATAGAATGAGAAAAATGAATAAATAATAATGCAAAAGATCTTTATTTATTATTTTCCCCATCCATATCTATACATAATATATAGAATTCTTATCATGAATTTTGAATTAATACCCAATTCTTTCTTTATAGAACATATTTATTGATATAACGAGTATTTTATTAAAAGATTAAGTTATTACCAAACAAAGAGAAATTAAAATTGTAATGGATAAGATCAATTCGGAAGCACCTTTTCTATTTGAGCAGACGGAATTTCATTGGTCTAATTTTTGGCTTCCCGATGTATATTTACCATCCAAATAAGGATGGAGATAATATCGAGCAAGTCCTTACATTTATTTGTGGCCATAGAGGAGCCGTATGAAGCCGAGGTCTCATGTACGGTTTTGAAATAGCGATGCGAGCAGTGATGTTATTATCGACTATGATTATCTAACAGTTTAAGTACAGTTGATATAGTTGAGGCGCAGTCAAAATATGGATTTTTGGGGTGGAATCTGTGGCGTCAGCCTATTGGGTTTGTTGTTTTTCTAATTTCTTCTCTAGCAGAATGTGAAAGATTACCCTTCGATTTACCAGAAGCAGAGGAAGAATTAGTAGCAGGTTATCAAACAGAATATTCAGGTATCAAATACGCTTTATTTTACCTTGCTTCTTACCTAAATTTATTAGTTTCTTCATTATTTATAACAGTTCTTTACTTAGGTGGGTGGAATTTCTCTATTCCGTATATATCTATTCCTGAACTTTTCGGAATAAATCAAATGGATGGAGTCTTTGGAACGACAATTGGGATATTTATTACATTAGCTAAAGCTTATTTGTTTCTGTTCATTCCTATCGCAGCAAGATGGACTTTACCTAGAATGAGAATGGACCAGTTATTAAATCTTGGATGGAAATTTCTTTTACCTATTTCCCTGGGTAATCTATTATTGACAACTTCTTCTCAACTTGTTTCACTATAAATACTATAAAATAATAGAATAAGATAACGATATTCTAGATTCATAATCGATCTCAAACAAGAGAAAGAAACATCAATTTATTCACGGAGATCCACAATATGTTCCCTATGGTAACCGGGTTCATAAATTATGGTCAACAAACAATACGAGCAGCAAGGTACATTGGTCAAAGTTTCATAATTACCTTATCCCATACAAATCGCTTACCTGTAACTATTCAATATCCTTATGAAAAATCGATCACATCAGAACGTTTCCGTGGTCGAATCCACTTTGAATTTGATAAATGTATTGCTTGTGAAGTATGTGTTCGTGTATGTCCCATAGATCTACCCGTTGTTGATTGGAAATTTGAAAAAAATATTAAAAAGAAACAATTGCTTAATTATAGTATTGATTTTGGGGTCTGTATATTTTGTGGTAACTGTGTCGAGTATTGTCCAACAAACTGTTTATCAATGACTGAAGAATATGAACTTTCTACTTATGATCGTCACGAATTGAATTATAATCAAATTGCTTTGGGTCGGTTACCAATGCCAGTAATTGGAGATTACACAATTCAAACAGTTATGAATTCGACTCAAATCAAAAGAGACAAGGATAACCTCCTTGATTCAAGAACGGTTACTGATTACTAAGATTTCCTTTTGATATAAAGGATCCAAGCCCCCTTTTTTTGTTGGTCAGAAATTACAAATAATAACTATTGATTGTTGAGAATCACTCTTTGTTTTAAACTGAGAATATGGTTTAGTGATGATTTTCAAATAGAAAATTCCAACTATTCTTTTCTTTTTTCTTTTAGATAAAAATAGAAAATAGATAAAAAGGAAAGTAGGATTGGCCAATAACTTTAATAACTTTATCTATATCTACATTAATCCATATTAAGATTGAATTCAATTAGGAACTCATCATATACAAGAAAAAAAAAATAAAGGTAACACCCTTTTCTTTCCTGGACTATTTAGTAAGGTCATGAAATATTTCGACTTATTTATCTGTTATACATAATGGATTTACCTGGACCAATACACGATATACTTGTAGTATTTCTGGGATTAGTTCTTATATTAGGAGGTCTAGGAGTAGTATTATTTACCAATCCAATTTATTCTGCCTTTTCATTGGGATTGGTTCTTGTTTGTATATCCTTATTCTATATTCTATCAAACTCCTATTTTGTAGCTGCCGCACAGCTCCTTATTTATGTAGGAGCCATAAATGTCTTAATCATATTTGCTGTTATGTTCATGAATGGTTCAGAATATTCGAACGATTCCTATTTTTGGACTGTTGGGGATGGAGTCACTTCACTGGTTTGTATAAGTATTCTTTTTTCACTAATTACTACTATCTTAGATACGTCATGGTACGGAATTATTTGGACTACAAGATCAAATCAGATTATAGAACAGGACCTTATTAGTAACGTTCAACAAATTGGAATTCATTTATCAACCGATTTTTATCTTCCATTTGAACTCATTTCTATAATTCTTTTAGTTTCTTTGATAGGTGCAATTACTATGGCTCGTCAATAAGAAATCCTTAGAATTAATACAATTATTAGAAATTCGAAATCCAATGAAAAAGGAAAAGTTTTTCATTTAATCTACTGCTGATACCCTCTTTTTTCTGTAATTACTCGATTATGGTCAATCAAATCGGTTGAATTGTTGTTCATATTGAAATGAATCGAGATTCATGAGGAGTTAGCCAATGATGTTTGAACATATACTTTTTTTGAGCGTCTACTTATTTTCTATCGGTATCTATGGATTGATCACAAGTCGAAACATGGTTAGAGCACTTATGTGTCTTGAGCTTATACTAAATTCGGTTAATATAAATCTCGTAACATTTTCTAATATATTTGATAGTCGCCAATTAAAAGGAGACATTTTCTCAATCTTTGTTATAGCCATTGCGGCTGCGGAAGCAGCTATTGGGCTAGCTATTGTTTCGTCGATTTATCGTAACAGAAAATCAACTCGTATCAATCAATCAAATTTGTTGAATAATTAGTCATAACTATCATATAAATATAAATAAAGACATAAATAATATAATAAAATAATATAAAGAAAATATAGATATAAATTATTTCATTTTTTATTCTTTATTTTTATAGTAATATGTATAGTAATATATTTTTATATTACTATTGAAATATTGATGATCTGTTGGCCAATGTCAATGTGAAGTCATATGTGTGACTTGTATAATCATGGTTGTTGAAACGGAAATCAAAGTCTCTTGGTCCTTTCTCATGAACAGATTTAGAAATATATTGATTTTTAACATTAGATTTTTTTGATAAACCATTGATTCGTCTGGTGTCTACAATACAATATAAATATATAATTCATTTCCTCCTGATTTTACTTTACCAGATCGAAAATTTTTTATGTTCAAAACTGGAATTTATAGACCCAATGTCACATTCAGTAAAAATTTATGATACATGTATAGGGTGTACTCAATGTGTACGAGCCTGCCCCACAGATGTATTGGAAATGATACCTTGGGACGGATGTAAAGCTAAGCAAATTGCTTCCGCGCCAAGAACCGAGGACTGTGTAGGTTGTAAGAGATGTGAATCCGCCTGTCCAACAGATTTTTTGAGTGTCCGCGTTTATTTATGGCATGAAACAACTCGCAGCATGGGTCTATCTTATTGATACGTTATAAAAAACTCCACTTGAATCATTTGATTCCTTTTTACCGACAAAAACCCGTACTCGAGAAAATATATTATTCCGAGCACGGGTTTTTTGATCAAAATGCATCTTGTCTTTATCACGAGTTATTTCCCTTGGTTAACACTACTTGTAGTTTTGCCGATATTCGCGGGTTCTTCAATTTTCTTTCTTCCTCATAGGGGGAATAAGGTATTTAGGCGGTATACTATATGTATATGCTTATTAGAGCTCCTTCTAACAACCCATGTGTTCTGTTATCATTTCCAATTGGATGATCCATTGATTCAATTGGAGGAGGATTTTAAATGGATAAATATTTTTGATTTTCACTGGAGACTGGGAATCGATGGACTTTCCATAGGACCTATTTTACTGACAGGATTTATCACTACTTTAGCCACTTTAGCAGCTTGGCCTGTTACTCGAAATTCGCAATTGTTCTATTTCCTGATGTTAGCAATGTACAGTGGTCAAATAGGATTATTTTCTTCTCGAGACCTTTTACTTTTTTTTCTCATGTGGGAGTTAGAATTAATTCCTGTTTACTTACTTTTATCCATGTGGGGAGGAAAGAAACGTTTGTACTCAGCTACAAAGTTTATTTTGTACACTGCAGGGGGTTCCATTTTTCTTTTAATAGGAGTTCTAGGTATGAGTTTATATGGTTCCAATGAACCGATATTGGATTTTGAAAGATTAGCTAATCAGTCATATCCTGTGACATTAGAAATAATATTATATTTGGACTTCCTTATTGCTTATGCTGTCAAATCGCCGATTATACCCCTACATACATGGCTACCAGATACCCATGGGGAAGCGCATTACAGTACATGTATGCTTCTAGCTGGAATCTTATTAAAAATGGGGGCATATGGATTGATTCGGATCAATATGGAATTATTACCGCACGCCCACTCTATATTTTCTCCCTGGTTGGTGATAATAGGGACAATACAAATAATCTATGCAGCTTCAACCTCTCTTGGTCAACGCAATTTAAAAAAGAGAATAGCCTATTCTTCTGTATCTCACATGGGTTTCATAATTATAGGAATTGGTTCTATAACCGACATGGGACTCAACGGAGCCATTTTACAAATACTCTCTCATGGATTTATTGGTGCTGCACTTTTTTTCTTGGTAGGAACGAGTTGTGATAGAATACGTCTTGTTTATCTCGACGAAATGGGGGGGATATCCATCCCAATGCCAAAAATATTTACCATGTTTAGTAGTTTCTCGATGGCTTCTCTTGCATTGCCAGGAATGAGTGGTTTTGTTGCAGAATTAGTAGTATTTTTTGGAATAATTACCAGTCCAAAATATCTTTTAATGCCCAAAATACTAATTACCTTTGTAATGGCAATTGGAATGATATTAACTCCTATTTATTTATTATCTATGTTACGTCAGATGTTTTATGGATACAAACTATTCAATGTTCCAAACTCCAATTTTGTGGATTCTGGACCACGAGAACTATTTGTTTCAATCTGTATCTTTTTACCCGTAATAGGGATTGGTATTTATCCTGATTTTGTTCTTTCGCTATCAGTTGACAAGGTACAAGCTATCCTATCTAATTATTTTCATAGATAGTTTTCATTAATTAGATAGAAAACAAAGTCTTAGAATTTTGAATTTGAAGATTTTTGAGCTGTACAACACAAAAAAATAAAGTTAATTAGAATTATAAAATTATAATAAGATATATTCCGAGTTTTTGAGAACCATTTGAATCAAGGAATCATTCAAATGGTTCTCAAAAACCTGCGCAAACTTTATATTACGTATAGTACGGGGATCTTATGTATTCCTCATGGAATTTATTCAATTAGATGTTAATGTGAATGAACCATAACTATGTAGACCTATTCCTAATAGATTGATCCCAAAATAGCATATCCAAATTATAAGAAATCCTATAGACGCTACAAGTGACGAATTCGTACCTTGCAAACTTTGATTTGTTCTAGTATGTGAATAAATCGCGAATATGGTCCAAGTAATAAATGCCCAAGTTTCTTTGGGGTCCCAATTCCAATAAGATCCCCATGCCTCGTTAGCCCATACTGCTCCAGAAAGAATACCTATGGTTAAAAAGGTAAACCCTAAACTAATGACACGATAACTCCAATAATCCAAACGCCGAGTTAATTGATATTTGTAATAATTTCGAAATGGAACAAAAGAATGAAAATTAAAAACATTTTTTTTTTTGTTCAAGTATTCGATTTTGTCAAAGAAAAATGACTTAATCTTAATTAAGAAAATTTTTCTTTGACAAAAAATATCGACGTTTTTACGAAATGTAATGACTAGAAAAGCGACTGATAATAACGACCCACATAAAAGAGCTGCATAGCTCAATAACATCATACTTACGTGCATCATTAACCACTGAGATTGTAGAGCAGGTACTAATCTTGACGATTGATGCATTTCACTTGAAAGACCCGATGTGGCGAAACCTTGGGTAAAAATGGCACTTGGGGCGGTTATTGCGCTTAAATCATTTTTATGATTCCATATCTTGGAAATTAGATGAATAATGGAAAAACTCCACGAAAGGAAGATTAAAGACTCGTATAAATTACTTAATGGAAAATGTCTCGAAGAAATCCAACGAGTAACTAATAATCCTGTTATAGAAAAAAAAGTAACTATCATTCCTTTTTCCGACGAATCACGCAACCCTATGATTTCGTGTACTAATAGGGTCATCAAATGAATCGTAATCACAATTGAAATGATCGAAAAAGAGAGATGAGTTAATATATGTTCTAAAGTCACAAATATCATACATAAAAAAGGTCCCATTACAGAATGGAAATCGGGAATTAAATACATTATAGGATCCATTGTATCTTTTTTACAGTATGCCGCCACTCGGACTCGAACCGAGATGCTCTAGCACTGCTTCCTAAGAGCAGCGTGTCTACCGATTTCACCATAGCGGCTTACTTGAAATAATAATAATCAATTCATGTTGAATCGTCTAGATCTAGATTCAAGGATTCAATATAGTTTAGGAAATATTAGAACTGATAAATAAGAGCTCTTTTAAATTCATCTTTGAATTTTCAATAATTTTTACTTAGGTTAGTATCATCGTAGGTTCAGTTTTAAGAATCAACTTTTACGTATTATCTGTATATTAAGTTCTCCCGGAACACTTGTAACTTGAAATACAAATTTTGTTTTCAGTCGAAACAGAAACTAAGAATTGTGAATTGTCCTCTTTTTATATTTTTTATTTATTTTGAATTGAATCCACGAAATCAGATAAATGAAAAACAAATTGTCAAAGAGATTTTTTTTCTAAACGAACAAAAAAAAAAATAAATAGGATTTCATATGTATCACAATTCAATTACAAAATTGAAGTAATTTTTCTAACAATTTTGATACTTTTCTTAGTATCATTAAGTATTAATTAATTAATTTAAATATATTTAAATATGTAATATAAAATTAATATAATACTTTTTGTTGTTTGTTGTATACATAATTTCTAAATAAAATTATGATAATATTTATGAAACCAACTTGGTCTTGAGTTAGGCATATAATAAAACAAAAGAGTTTCAGCATCCATCACAATTTTCTTTTCACAACGGAAAAATAGAATGAACAAAGATTTTTCCATTGTGAAAAGAAAATGAATAGGAAAAAAACATCTCACGAATTAATAAATAGATTCTAATAAAAACTAGAATGAAAAAAAGATAATGATACTTAGAACCGACAGATAGAGAAATTCTTATTCTACATATAATAGCAGCTAGTTCTAACTAATATTGTATTGAATTCAATACATCAATACATTTAGTTAAAGGAAATTATTCATATTCCAAAATTGGAAATTCTTCTAGCCATGGAAATTCCGATTATTCCAAGATTTTCTTATTTGTTTGTCGCACAAAAAAACTTTTTGAATCTCCAGTAGAAACTGACTTTGCTAAAGAAAAAGCTTTTATTGCAGCTAAATATCCTTTTTTCTTCCAAATATTTCTACGAATACGTTTTTTTGATATAGAAGTACGTTTTTTTGGAACTGCCATTCAAAAAAAAAAGAGTTACTAATTTTTATTGTTGTATGTGAAAGACATGTATTGCTCAAAATAGATCGTTCTTTTTAGTCATTTTCTATACTTAACTTAATTTCGTCGATAATAGTTTTTTCATAACATACAATACAAATATATTATTTATATATTTATATATAAATATATGTATAACATGCATGTCACATATATAACAATGTCACATATTAACACACTAGGCAAAAAAATAGAAGCAAAGGGGGGGGGGGGGAAATTCGAAAAGGAATTTTTATGATTATTAGTTTGGAATTGAATAAGCTCATATTGCTGTGTCTATAATTGAAATTCAAACTTAAACTACAATTAGTGGTTAATATGTTAAACAAGACATTCTATTACCTAAGAAGGAGAACCTCAATTTTTAGTTTTTTTTTTCAGTTCTATACGAAATAAAGAGTATTATAATATTTCTGATACTTTCTTATTGGATTGGAATCCAATCAATTAGTTCCGCAATGGGTTAGGTAATTACTACAAATAAAATCACTAGAATAACTAGGTCTTTTTTTTTTAGTTGATTTATTGAGGCATACTATGATTTATATTCTACTGTTTTGGTATGATTGTTTTTACTTACTATACTATAGTATATGATATGATTAGTATATGATATGATTACATATTGCCAGAATAGGATGGTAGTATAGTCGTAGAATGATTCAAAATCTCATATTTCCCATTTTTTTTTATGGAACATACATATAAATATGCATGGATAATACCCTTTCTTCCATTTCCAGTTACTATGTTAATAGGCTTTGGACTTCTGCTTATTCCGACAGCAACAAAAAATATTCGTCGTATGTGGGCTTTTCCGAGTGTTTTGATGCTAAGTATAGCTATGGCATTTTCGGCCAATCTATCCATTCAACAAATAAATGGAAATTTTATCTATCAATATCTATGGTCTTGGACCGTCAATAATGATTTTTCTTTAGAGTTCGGACACTTGATCGATCCACTTACTTCTATTATGTCAATATTAATTACTACTGTTGGAATCATGGTTCTTATTTATAGTGACAATTATATGTCTCACGATCAAGGATATTTGAGATTTTTTGCCTATATGAGTTTTTTCAATAGTTCTATGTTAGGATTAGTTACTAGTTCCAATTTGATACAAATTTATATTTTTTGGGAACTTGTAGGAATGTGTTCCTATTTATTAATAGGTTTTTGGTTCACACGACCGAGTGCGGCAAGTGCTTGCCAAAAAGCTTTTGTAACCAATCGTATAGGGGATTTTGGTTTATTATTAGGAATTTTAGGACTTTATTGGATAACTGGTAGTTTAGAATTTCGGGATTTGTTCGAAATAGTTAATAACTTGGTTCATCATAATGGAGTAAATTCCTTATTTGCTACTCTGTGTGCTTCTTTTTTATTCGTTGGTGCAGTTGCTAAATCCGCACAATTCCCCCTTCACATATGGTTACCTGATGCTATGGAAGGACCCACTCCCATTTCTGCTCTTATACATGCTGCTACTATGGTAGCAGCGGGAATTTTTCTTGTAGCTCGGCTTCTTCCTCTTTTCATAGTTATACCTTCCATAATGAATATCATTTCTTCAATAGGCGTAATAACAGTACTATTAGGAGCTACTTTGGCTCTTGCTCAAAGAGACATTAAAAGAAGTTTAGCTTACTCGACAATGTCTCAATTGGGTTATATTATGTTAGCTCTGGGTATAGGTTCTTATCGAGCCGCTTTATTCCATTTGATCACTCATGCCTATTCGAAAGCTTTATTGTTTTTGGGATCCGGATCAATTATTCATTCAATGGAACCCATTGTTGGATATTCACCAGATAAAAGTCAAAATATGGTTCTTATGGGCGGTTTAACAAAATATGTTCCAATTACAAGAATTACCTTTTTATTAGGTACACTCTCCCTTTGTGGTATTCCGCCTCTTGCTTGTTTTTGGTCCAAAGATGAAATTCTTAATGATAGTTGGTTGTATTCACCAACTTTCGCAATAATAGCTTCCTTTACAGCGGGATTAACCACATTTTATATGTTTCGGATGTATTTACTTACCTTTGATGGACATTTGCGCATTCATTTTCAAAATTACAGTAGCACTAAAA